ATGGAAGAGAACTTTTTTCACAAGAATTTTTTTTTCTTTTTTTTTTACTTTTTAGAATCTTTTATGGTACTGGGCTTGAAAATAATAATTTTGATAAATTAATAGGTTAAATTGATTTTGCGGAAGAATTTTTACTTTTTAATTATATAATATTATATATATATATATTTATTTATTAAAACAATAATACGTATTTAATTATTATTATTATTTTAATATAAATAATCATGAGATTAATAAAATGTTTCTATACTATTATCCATCTACTTAATAATAGAAAAAGATTTCACCGAATGTTGACAGTTAAATCACGAATACAGATAAATCTCTAAACAATCGTCCTATAAGATCTGGAAAGCTTTTTGAGATTTAGTCAAATTTGAATGTTTAATAGACATAATAATTATCTAAACTATTGTTAGTTAATAAACTATTTTTATCAATTATTAAAAATATATTTTTATTTAATTAAAAATAATTTATATAATAAATAATATATATATATATACATAAAATTTAGAGGAAAATAAATAGAAATTGAATATTTAGGACCATAAATAATTAGTTTACAATAAAGTAAGAAAAAATTAAAATATTCTATTTTATTACAAAAATAAAATTAATTGAAATTAACGAGTAAATAATAACTAAATTTCATTAGAAACAGGAATGAAATTTTTATGAAAATTAAAATAAAGAGTATATTTATTGCAAATTTCTTAAAACATCAATATCTATCTTTTTTTGAAAAAAAAAAAAAAAAAGCTAGACATTGATTTGAGTTTTTAATAATTTTAATTAAATTATATTTAAATACAATTTAATTAGAATAAATAAAAAAAATTTTTATTTATATGTTTAATTATTATTTTGCGGCGTGAATTTTTTTCGTGAATAATTAAGCTTATTAAATATTTTAAAAGAAAATTAATTAGGGTAATAAAAAAAAATGACATTTTTTATTTTCTTTTTATTTAGTTATCCATAAATGAAATTTTGATAAAATTCAGGGAAGAAATTTTGTTAAAATAATTTGTGATTAATTATCTTTTAATTATAGGTTAAATAAAAATAAATTAATTTATTAAAAATATAATAATTAAAATTAATTTTTTATGTTTGGGAAGACATTAAATTAGAAATTAATTTTTAGGGAAATTATTATATTTACGTTTATAATAACGTAATTTAGATTTATTTGATCTAATAAAAAGTATGCATTATAAATTTTAAATGAAAATAATAAATAATTTAATATGAATAAGTTGGGAAAATATTTAATATTAAATTATTTGTTATAAAATTTATAAATTAAATTACAAATTTAATTAATAGGGAAGATTTATTGAGTTCAATAAATTATTGATTAAAGATTTTGTAATTTTTTGTGTTAAAAACACTGCTATTTTTTATAAAAACTGGGAGGAAATCGATTTTTTTTTATATTTATTAGTTCATTAGTTGAAATCAATTTGAATTTGATTTCTTGATAGTAAACTTATGTATAAAATAAAAAGTTTTATTCTAGCTAAAAAATTTATTATAGGTATATTTTACATGTAAATTATTGTAAGGATGAATAATTGATTCTTAAAGATAGATTAAATAATTTAATTCACAGTATATAGTTTTAATTTTTAAGTAATTTTAGAATTAGTAATATTTTAAAGTATTGGTTAATATCGTGCCAGCTACCGCGGTTATACGAAAAATGCAAATAAATTATTTTAGTAAATAGTTAATTTTTAATTTAAATTTAATTGATAAATTATTAGGTGAAATTTTAATTTATTTAAATTTTTAAATAATAACATGAAGCTATGAAATTTAAATATTAAACTAGGATTAGATACCCTATTATTTTAAATGTAAATAAAATTATTAAAGTAGTAATAGATATTGTCTTGAAACTTAAAGAATTTGGCGGTGTTTTAGTCTATTCAGAGGAACCTGTTCCGTAATCGATAATCCACGTTTTACCTTACTTAATTTTGTAATCAGCATGTATACCGTCGTCATCAGAATGTCCTAAAAGGGAAAAAATTTTCTTGATATAAAAATATATTTGATGTCAGATCAAGGTGCAGTTTATAATTAAGTGGAAATGGGTTACAATAATAAAATTTATATGAATTATAAAATGAAATTTTTATATGAAAGTGGATTTGAAAGTAAATAAATTAATTAAAATTTATTGATTTTAGCTCTAAAACATGCACACATCGCCCGTCGCTCTCGTTAATTAAAATGAGATAAGTCGTAACATAGTAGATGTACCGGAAGGTGTATCTAGAAAGACAAATTGGAGCTTGAAAAGTTAAGCATTTCATTTACATTGAAACGTTATCGTGCAATTCGATTTAATTTGATAGTAAAAAATTATTAAATTTATTTGATTAAATAAAATTATTTAATAAAATCAATTTTATTAATAAAAATTTTAGTATTGGATATAAAAAAAATAATTTAAATGATAGTTAATTAGTATTGTAAAAGAAAATTGAAATATTTGAAAATAAATTAATTTAAAAGTAAATTTAAAATATTGTACCTTGTGTATCAGGGTTTATTAATTAAAATATAAAAATTTTATATATCCCGATTTTAAGAGATCTAATAATATATTTTAATTTACGTTTTAAAGTAATTAAAAATATATTATTAGTAATGAAACGTTATTCGTTCTTAATTATATCTGGTTTTTTAAGAAATAAATTTAATTTAGATAATAAAAAATATTTATTAATTTATTATTAATAAATAATTTTTATTATTAATATTTTAAGGGATAAGCTTTGAAATATTTCCTATAATTATTATTGTAATTTAAAATTTATAAGCTTAGAAATAGCTATTAATTTAAAGAATGTTATAATTTATTTTAAATTAAAAATAATTTTTATTAATTTAGGTATTTTATTAAAATATATTTTAAAATTAAAATAAAATAAAAATAATGATAAAATTAGTATAAATAAATTGTAAGATTTTAATTAATTTATTAGGTTAAATTAAGGAACTCGGCAAATAAACACTCGCCTGTTTAACAAAAACATGTCTTTTAGAATATAATTTAAAGTCTAATCTGCCCACTGATATTTTAAAGGGCCGCGGTATTTTGACCGTGCAAAGGTAGCATAATAATTAGTCTTTTAATTGAGGACTAGAATGAATGATTGAACGAGGTGTTAACTGTCTCAATTTAAATGAAATTATAATTTAACTTTTAAGTTAAAAGGCTTAAATATAATTAAAGGACGAGAAGACCCTATAGAGCTTTATATTTATATAATAATTTTTTTATAGTTTATTTTAAATTTTATTAAAATAAGTATTTTGTTGGGGCGACAAGAAGATTTATTAAACTCTTTTTATTTTTAAACAAAAATTATTGAATATTTGATCCAGTTTTACTGATTATAAGACTAAGTTACCTTAGGGATAACAGCGTAATTTTTTTTAAGAGTTCATATCGACAAAAAAGATTGCGACCTCGATGTTGGATTAAGAGTTATTTTTGGGTGTAGAAGTTCAAAGTTTAGGTCTGTTCGACCTTTAAATTCTTACATGATCTGAGTTCAGACCGGCGTAAGCCAGGTCGGTTTCTATCCTTAATATTAATAATTAATATTTTAGTACGAAAGGACCAAATATTGGAAATAATTTTTTTATAGTGATTATCATTAATTTATTACTTTGGCAGATTAGTGCTATGAATTTAGAATTCATTTATGTAATTTTTTTTTACAAGTAATACTTGATATTATTTGATTTAATGTTACCTTTAATTAGTAGTTTATTATTAATTGTTTGTGTTTTAGTAGGTGTTGCTTTTTTAACTTTATTAGAGCGTAAAGTTTTAGGGTATATTCAAATTCGAAAAGGACCTAATAAAGTTGGATTTATAGGAATCCCTCAGCCATTTTGTGATGCTATTAAATTATTTACAAAAGAACAAACTTATCCTGTCTTATCTAATTATATTAGTTATTATTTTTCTCCAATTTTTAGTTTATTTTTGTCTTTAATAGCTTGATTAATTATACCTTATTTTATAAACTTATATAGTTTTAGTTTGGGTTTGATATTTTTTTTATGTTGTGCAAGTATAGGGGTGTATACTGTTATAATTGCTGGGTGATCCTCTAATTCTAATTATGCTTTATTGGGGGGATTACGAGCTGTCGCACAAACTATTTCTTATGAAGTAAGCTTAGCTTTGATTTTATTATCTTTTGTTTTTTTAATTGGTAATTATGATTTAATATATTTTTATCATTATCAAAAATATGTTTGATTAATTATTATTACTTTTCCATTAACTTTATCGTGATTTGCTTCTTGTTTAGCAGAAACTAATCGAACTCCTTTTGATTTTGCTGAAGGAGAATCTGAATTAGTTTCCGGATTTAATGTAGAGTATAGAAGAGGAGGTTTTGCTTTAATTTTTTTAGCTGAATATGCTAGTATTTTATTTATAAGAATATTATTTAGTGTAATTTTTTTAGGATGTAATTTAATATCTTTTATATTTTTTATAAAATTAACTTTTTTATCTTTTTTATTTATTTGAGTTCGTGGAACCTTGCCTCGATTTCGGTATGATAAATTAATATATTTAGCTTGAAAAAGATTTTTACCTTTAGCTTTAAACTATTTAATTTTTTTTTTAGGTTTAAAATTATTGTTGTTAATAATTTATTTATATTAATGAAATATTTTTAGTAAAATTAATAGAAAATTAGATTTCTATCTTATGTTTTCAAAACATATGCTTATTCAAGCTCATTAATTAGTTTAATAAGTTATCTCAAGATTTTCTTATTAAAGGATTAATTAAATAATATGAAAAATATAAGACTGTTAAAATTTGCCCCGTAATAACATAAGGTTCTTCAACAGGACGAGCTCCAATTCAAGTTAATAAAATAACAATAATTAATATTGATCAAAATAAAATTTGATTTAAAGGATAGAATTGAATTCCTTGGAATTTTCTTATATGAGTAAAAGGTAAAATTATTAAAATAGCAATTGATAGAGCTAAAGCAATTACCCCTCCAAATTTATTTGGAATAGATCGTAAAATAGCATAAGCAAATAAAAAATATCATTCAGGTTGAATGTGAATAGGAGTAACTAAAGGGTTTGCAGGAATAAAGTTATCGGGATCTCCTAATAAATAAGGGTTTAAAAGTGTTAAAATAGTTAAAATCATTAATAAAATAAAAAATCCAGTTAAATCCTTAAAAGTATAATAAGGATGAAAAGGAATTTTATCTAAATTTCTATTTATCCCTAATGGGTTATTTGATCCTGTTTGATGTAAAAATAGTAAATGAATTATTGTTATTGCAGCTACAATAAAAGGTAAAAGAAAATGAAAAGTAAAAAATCGAGTTAGTGTGGCATTATCAACAGCAAATCCCCCTCATAGTCATTGAACTAATTCTGTTCCTAAATATGGAATAGCTGATAATAAATTAGTAATTACTGTCGCTCCTCAGAATGATATTTGACCTCAAGGTAATACATAACCTATAAAAGCAGTTCCTATAACTAAAAATAATAAAATAACTCCGACTATTCAAGTAGGAGTAAATAAAAATGAATTATAATATATTCCACGTCCTACATGTAAATATAAGCAAATAAAAAAAAATGATGCTCCATTAGCATGAAGAGTTCGAAGAAGCCACCCATAATTGACATCTCGACAAATATGTGTAATACTATCAAATGCTAAGTCAATGTGAGCAGTATAATGTATAGCTAAAAATAATCCTGTAACAATTTGAATAATTAAACATAATCCTAATAAAGAACCAAAATTTCATCAAGTAGAAATATTTGATGGGGCAGGTAGATCAACTAAAGCATTGTTTGCAATTTTAAATAGGGGGTGTCTAGATCGAATTGGTTTGTTCATTAATTATTTTGTCGTAAAGGGCCATAAAAAATATTTGTAACCTTAACAACTACAATTAAAGTTAGAAATAAATAATTAATTAATATAATAGTAATTAGTCTTGTTGGAAGATTATAAAGTTTTGTTAAATTTAAAGAATTTTCATTAATATTTAGTAAAGATATATTAATTATATTTTCTATATCAATATTTATAAAATTAAAAATTCACATATTTTGATCAAGAATAAAAAAAATTATACATATAATTATAATAATAAAAATTGTAATAAAAATTAATTTAGAAGATATGTTAAATATTTCATTTGATGCTAATCTTGTTATGTAAATAAATAAAATCAACATTCCGCCTAAAAATACTAAAAATAAAATATAAGAAAATCAAAAAGTTTTTGCTGTTAAACCTGTTAATGTACAAACTAATAAAGTTTGAATTAATAATACAAGACCTATCGCTAAAGGGTGGTTTATTTGCGAAAAAATAAATCTAAAAATTAAATTTAAAGATAAGAATAAAAATTGAAAAATATCAGAAAATAGTTTAAGTAAAATATTAGTTTTGGGGATTAATGATAAAGAAAGATCTTTTTTTCTGAAATCTTAAAAATAAAAATTTATTTTTGGTTTACAAGACCAATGTTTTATTGATTTAAACTACTAAGACTAATGTTAATATATATATATATATCTATTATTATATTTATTGTTGGAGTTTTAGTATTTTCTTCAAAACGAAAGCATTTATTAGTTACTTTATTGAGATTAGAATTTATTGTGTTAAGTTTATATTTTATTATATTTATATATCTTAATTTTTATAGCTATGAAACTTATTTTTCAATAATATTTTTAGTTTTTAGTGTATGTGAGGGAGCTTTAGGGCTATCTATTTTAGTTTCTATAATTCGTACTCATGGAAATGATTATTTTCAATCATTTAGTATTTTACAATGTTAAAGTTTTTTGTTGCTTTATTATTTATAATCCCAATTTGTTTTTTTAAAAATAGATATTGAATGGTTCAAAATTTTTTATTTATTATAACTTTTATGTTCGTAAGAATTGGATTTTATCTATCTTATTGAGGAAATTTAAGATATTTTATAGGTTGTGACATAATATCTTATGGTTTAATTTTATTAAGATTTTGAATTTGTACTTTAATATTAACAGCTAGAGAATCAATTAATAAGAATAATTTTTATAAAAATTATTTTAGTTTTATAATTTTGATATTATTAATTTTATTATATTGTACATTCAGTAGAATAAATTTATTTATATTTTATTTATTTTTTGAAAGAAGATTAATCCCAACTTTATTTTTAATTATTGGGTGAGGGTATCAGCCAGAGCGATTACAAGCTGGAGTTTACTTACTTTTTTATACTTTATTAGCTTCTTTACCTTTATTATTAGGAGTTTTTTATATTTATAAAAGAATAGGTTCTTTAAATATATTTATATTAAATAATTTAAGTTACAGAAATTATTTAATATATTTATGTATAATTTTAGCTTTTTTAGTTAAAATACCTATATTTTTAGTTCATTTATGATTACCAAAAGCTCATGTTGAAGCTCCTGTAGCGGGGTCTATAATTTTAGCTGGGGTTTTATTAAAATTAGGGGGTTATGGTTTATTACGGGTTTTTATATGTTTATCTGTTTTAGGATTAAAATTTAATTTTATTTGAATTGGGATTAGCTTATTAGGAGGTGTATTAGTTAGTTTAATTTGTTTACGTCAAACTGATTTAAAATCATTAATTGCTTATTCTTCAGTAGCTCATATAGGGATTGTATTAGGGGGACTAATAACAATGAATTATTGAGGATTTTGTGGTTCTTATACCTTAATAATTGCTCATGGGTTGTGTTCTTCAGGTTTATTTTGTTTAGCTAATATTTCTTATGAGCGATTAGGTAGACGAAGATTATTTATTAATAAGGGGTTAATAAATTTTATACCTAGTATAACTTTATGGTGATTTTTATTGAGTTCATCTAATATAGCAGCTCCTCCTTCTTTAAATTTATTAGGTGAAATTAGATTGTTAAATAGAATTATTTCATGATCTTGAGTTTCTATAATTTCTTTAATATTAGTGTCTTTTTTTAGTGCAGCTTATACTTTATATTTATTTTCTTATAGTCAACATGGAAAATTTTATTCGGGTTTATTTACGTGTTCAATAGGTTATTCCCGTGAATATTTATTATTATTCCTTCATTGATTTCCTTTAAATTTATTAATTTTAAAAAGAGAATCTTGTATACTTTGATTATACTTAAATAGTTTAAAATAAAACATTGATTTGTGGTGTCAAAAATATGAGGAATCATTTTAGGTAATGATAAAAATTTTATCTATTTGTTTAATTAGATTTGTTATTTTATTTACGATTAGTTTATTATGTTTTTGAAGAGGGATTTATTTTTTATTAAATAATTTAACTTATTTTATTGAATGAGAATTGTTAAGTTTAAATTCATCTTCTATTGTAATAACTATTTTATTAGATTGAATATCTTTATTATTTATAAGATTTGTTTTATTTATTTCTTCTTTAGTTATTTATTATAGAAAAGAATATATAAGAGGGGATTTAAATATTAACCGATTTATTTTATTAGTATTAATATTTGTATTATCTATAATATTATTAATTATTAGCCCTAATTTAATTAGAATTTTGTTAGGTTGAGATGGTTTAGGGTTAGTTTCTTATTGTTTAGTTATCTACTATCAAAATGTAAAGTCTTATAATGCAGGAATATTAACTGCATTATCTAATCGTATTGGAGATGTTATGCTTTTATTAGCTATTGCTTGAATATTAAATTTTGGAAGTTGAAATTATATTTTTTACTTAGAATGTATAAAAAATAGTTTTGAAATAATATTAATTGGTTTATTAGTAATAATAGCAGCTATAACAAAGAGTGCACAAATTCCGTTTTCTTCTTGGTTACCTGCTGCTATAGCAGCTCCTACTCCAGTTTCTGCTTTAGTTCATTCATCAACTTTAGTTACGGCGGGGGTATATTTATTAATTCGATTTAATATTTTATTAGTGGATACTTATTTAGGAAAATTTTTACTTTTAATTTCAGGTTTAACTATATTTATAGCTGGGTTAGGAGCAAATTTTGAGTTTGATTTAAAAAAAATTATTGCCTTATCTACATTAAGACAATTAGGTTTAATAATAAGAATTTTAGCTATAGGATTTGCTAAATTGGCTTTTTTTCATTTATTAACTCATGCACTTTTTAAAGCTTTATTATTTATATGTGCTGGGGCTGTTATTCATAATATAAAGGATTCTCAAGATATTCGATATATAGGTAATTTAGTTAATCAAATACCATTGACATCAAGTTGTTTTAATATTGCTAATTTAGCTTTATGTGGAATACCTTTTTTAGCTGGATTTTATTCAAAAGATTTAATTTTAGAAGTAGTTTGTTTATCTAATTTAAATATATTTAGAATATTTTTATATTTTTTTAGAACTGGATTAACTGTTTGTTATTCTTTTCGTTTAGTTTATTATTTTATAAGAGGAGATTTTAATAGAAGAAGATTGCATCCTTTAAATGATGAGGGCTGATTAATGCTTAAGGGTATGCTTGGCTTATTAATTATGGCAATCTTAGGAGGAAGAATATTAAGTTGATTAATTTTTCCTTGTCCAAGAATAATTTGTTTACCTTATTATTTAAAAATAATGGCTTTATTTGTAAGAATATTGGGAGGGTGATTTGGATATGAAATCTCTAAATTTTCCTTAAGATGAAATATAAAATCATTAAATTCATATTTAATAAGAGTTTTTATAGGTTCAATGTGAAACATGCCTATTCTTTCAACTATTATAATTAATTATCAACCTTTAAAATTGGGGCAATCAATTATTAAAAGAGGAGATCAAGGATGAAGAGAATTTTTGGGAGGACAAAAAATTTATTTAAGTCTTAAATCAAATTCAATTTTTAATCAAATTTTACAAAATAATGATTTAAAAATTTATTTAATTAGATTTGTTTTTTGAATCGTTATTTTAATATTTTTATATATTTATTCAAATAGCTTATATTTAGAGCGTGACATTGAAGATGTTAAAGAGATTATATTAATCTTTGAATATCTATAAAGAAATAAATTCTTATTTTTACAGTGAAAATGTAAAGTTTTGATTAAACTATATAAATATATATATATATATATATATATATATATATATATATATATCTATATATATATAAGAAATATTAATGGAATTAAACCACTAAAGAAAGAAGTTAGCAGCTTCTTCTTGAACTTCGTATTTCCTTAATTGGAATAAAATATTCAATATTATCATTAACAGTGATATACCTCTTTTTTTTGGCTTCAATTAAAGAATAAGGATAATAATTATCTAAAATTAGGTCGAAACTAATTGCAATTTATCGCTTCAATATTCATACTAATAATTATTCATAAGACAGATTGATCTAATCAATACCTTTTGAATGCAAATCAAATGTTATATTTAACTACGGTCCTATTAATTAGCTCATTCTAATGCTCCTTGATTTCATTCATGAAATAATCCGATTAATAAGATAATTAGAAAAAATAATCCAGTTGATCTTCATATAATAAGATTTGAAAAAGAAAAGATTATAATTATTGGTAATAATAAAGCAATTTCTACGTCAAAAATTAGAAAAATGACAGCAATGAGAAAAAATCGTAAAGAAAAAGGAAGACGAGCTGAGCTTTTTGGGTCAAATCCACATTCAAATGGGGATCTTTTTTCTCGGTCAATAATTGTTTTTTTTGATAAAATTGAAGCTAAAATTATTACAATTATTGATAGAGAAATTAATGTTATTGATATAAAAAAAATAATAATAATTACTTATACTAAATTAAATTTAGTCCTTATGATTGGAAGTCATATATACTTTTATACTATATAAGTATCTACCTCATCAGTAAATAGAAATATACAAAAATAATCAAACAACATCAACAAAATGTCAGTATCAAGCGGCAGCCTCAAATCCAAAATGATGATTATTTGAGAAGTGATATATTATATGACGAATTAAACATACGAGTAAAAAAGTTGTTCCAATAATCACATGTAAACCATGGAAACCTGTTGCTATAAAAAAAGTTGACCCATAAACAGAATCTGAGATTGTAAAAGATGCTTCAACATATTCATAAGCTTGTAAAATTGAAAAATAAATACCTAAAACTACTGTTAATAATAATCCTTGAAATGCTTGAGAATGATTTCCTTCTATTAACCCATGGTGGGCTCATGTAACAGTTATTCCAGATGATAGTAAAATGGCGGTATTTAAAAGAGGAATCTGAAATGGGTTAAAAGCATAAATTCCTACAGGAGGTCAAATAGCCCCTAGTTCAATAGCTGGAGAAAGGCTTCTGTGAAAAAAAGCTCAAAAAAATGAAATAAAAAAAAATACTTCGGAAACAATAAATAAAATTATTCCTCATCGTAATCCTAAAGTTACTACTAGAGTATGAAGTCCTTGAAAAGTACCTTCTCGTGAGATATCTCGTCATCATTGATATATTGTTAATAAAGTAACAATTAATCCTAAAAATAATAAGTCTGAGTTGAATTGATGAAATCATTTAATTATTCCGGAAACTGTAATTATAGCTCCTAATGCTCCTGTTAAAGGTCAAGGGCTATAATCAACTAAATGAAATGGGTGATTTGAATGAGTTGACATTAGTTAACTTCTCTAGAATATAAAGTTCTTAATACAGCAAATACATAAGATTGAATAATAGCTACAGCACACTCAAGAACTAATAAGGCAATTTGTGCAATAATAAGTAATGATAAAATTGAATAAGATAAAGAAGGTCCTGTATTTCCAAGTAATGTTAATAATAAATGTCCTGCAATTATATTAGCTGCTAATCGAACAGCTAATGTTCCTGGTCGAATGACATTTCTAATAGTTTCAATACAAACCATAAAAGGCATTAAAACAGCTGGGGTTCCTTGAGGAACAAGATGAGCAAATATGTGTTGAGTGTGATTAATTCAACCATAAATTATAAATCTTAATCATAGAGGTAATGCTAAAGATAGTGTTAAAGTTAAATGTCTTGAACTAGTAAAAATATATGGAAATAATCCTAAAAAATTATTAAATAAGATAATAGAAAATAAAGAAATAAATATAAATGATCTTCCAACATGACCAGTTGGACCCAATAAAGTTTTAAATTCATTGTGAAGTGTCATTATAATATTATTTCAAATTAGATTATAACGAGAGGGAATTAATCAATATAATGAAGGAATTATTAATAATCCTAAAAAAGTTCTTATTCAATTTAAAGATAAATTTAAAATATTTGTTGAGGGATCAAAAACAGAAAATAAATTAGTTATCATTTTCAATTTAAAGAAAAAGAAGAAATTTTATTAATTTCTTTAACATTAGGAAATTTAGGGGAATAAGAATAATAATTTATTACATTAAATAATAATAAAATTAAAGAGAATATAATAAATAAACTTAATCAATTAATAGGGGCTATTTGTGGAATTAAAGAATATTAGATTATAACTAATAATTTTAGCTTGACATACTAATGTTAATTTAACTAATTCTTTCATTAGAAGTAGATGCTAGCCTACTATTATGTGGTTTAAGAGACCAATACTTGCTTTCAGTCATCTAATGAAGTAGCTCTTACTGCTGAAATTCATTTAATAAATGTATTTGTAGTAACTCTTTCAATAACAATAGGTATAAATCTGTGATTAGCTCCACAAATTTCAGAACATTGACCAAAAAATAAACCTGGTCGATTAATTAAAAAACTAGTTTGATTTAATCGCCCAGGAGTAGCATCAACCTTAACTCCTAAAGCTGGAATAGTTCATGAGTGAAGAACATCTGCAGCTGAAACTAGTATTCGAATTTGAGTATTTATAGGTAAAACTGCCCGATTATCTACATCTAATAATCGAAATCCATCATTGTCTAATTCATTAGAAGGAATTATATATGAATCAAATTCTAAGGAAATAAAATCAGAATATTCATATCTTCAATATCATTGATGGCCAATTGTTTTTAAAGTGATAGCGGGGTCTCTTACTTCATCTAATAAATATAATAATCGAAGAGAAGGTAATGCAATAAAAATTAATGTGATTGCGGGGAGAATTGTTCAAATAACTTCAATTCCTTGACTTTCTAATAAGTATCGATTTGTGTAAGAATTAAAAAATAATGATCTTATTATGTACCCAACTAAAACTGTGATTATAATAACAATTAATATAGTATGGTCGTGAAAAAAGGTTAATTGTTCTATTAAAGGTGAAGCTCTATTTTGTAATCCTAAATTTCTTCATGTTGACATTAATTTTCTAATAAAAGAAAAATAAGTCTTTATATATAGAGCTTAAATCTATTGCACTAATCTGCCATATTAGAAATTAGACAAGATTGGCAATTCAGAATAACTATGTTCAGCAGGAGGTATACTTTGGTATCATTCAATAGAGGTTGATAAATTAATAGGGTAAAGAATTGAGCGACTAATGATTATACTGTCTCAAATAATAAATAAAAATATTAAAACTCCAATAAAAGAAATGATTCTTCCAATAGATGATACAATATTTCAAGTAGTATAAGCATCTGGGTAATCTGAGTATCGTCGTGGTATTCCTGCTAACCCTAAAAAATGTTGAGGGAAAAAAGTTAAATTAACTCCAATAAATATAATTAAGAATTGAATTTTTAATCATTGGGGGTTTATAGCTAATCCTGTAAAAAGAGGGTATCAATGAATAAATCCTGCTATAATAGCAAATACTGCTCCTATTGATAAAACATAATGAAAATGAGCTACTACATAATAAGTATCATGTAAAATAATATCAAGAGAAGAATTAGCTAGGATTACACCTGTTAATCCTCCAACAGTAAATAAAAATACAAATCCAAGAGCTCATAATAAAGAAGGACTATATGTAAACTGAGATCCATGCAAGGTTGCTAATCATCTAAAAATTTTAATTCCTGTTGGTACAGCAATAATTATTGTAGCTGATGTAAAATAAGCTCGTGTATCAACGTCTATTCCTACAGTAAATATGTGATGAGCTCAAACAACAAATCCTAATAAACCAATTGCTAATATTGCATAAATTATCCCTAATGTTCCGAAAGTTTCCTTTTTTCCAGATTCTTGTGAAATAATATGGGAAATTATTCCAAATCCTGGTAAAATTAAAATATAAACTTCAGGATGGCCAAAAAATCAAAATAAATGTTGATATAAAATTGGATCTCCTCCTCCAGCAGGGTCAAAAAATGAAGTATTTAAATTTCGGTCAGTTAAAAGTATTGTAATAGCTCCAGCTAAAACAGGTAAAGATAAAAGTAAAAGTAAAGCTGTAATAGCAACTGATCAAACAAATAAAGGTATTCGATCTAAAGTTATTCCAGTTGATCGTATATTAATTACTGTTGTAATAAAATTTACAGCCCCTAAAATTGATGAAACACCAGCTAAGTGTAATGAAAAAATTGCTAAATCAACTGAGGCTCCTGCATGAGCAATAGTTGAGGATAATGGTGGATATACAGTCCAACCAGTTCCAGCTCCGTTTTCAACTAAAGAACTAGTAAGTAATAAAGTTAAAGAAGGTGGCAATAGTCAGAATCTTATATTATTTATTCGGGGAAAAGCTATATCTGGGGCTCCTAATATTAAAGGAACTAATCAATTTCCAAATCCTCCAATTAAAATAGGTATTACTATGAAAAAAATTATTACAAAAGCATGAGCTGTTACAATAACATTAAAAATTTGGTCATCTCCAATCAATGCTCCAGGTTGACCTAATTCTGCACGAATTAAAAGTCTTAATGAGGTTCCCACTATTCCTGATCAAGCTCCAAAAATAAAATATAAAGTTCCAATATCCTTATGATTTGTAGAAAAAAGTCATTTTCGCAATAGATAAAATGACTGAAATTTAGGTATTAAACTGTAAATTTAATTATGAGGGATAACCTCTTTTATCAGTTTAGCCTTATAGTCAATTATGATATTAGACTGCAATTCTAAAGGAGTATAATTTTATACTAAGGCTTAAAAATAATTTTTTTTATTGATAATTTTGAAGACTACTAGTTTATTTTAACTTAAAACCTTCTTAAAAGATATTAAATAAAATAGTAATCAAAAATAACCCTGCAATTGAAAAAATTGATAAAACAAGTGCATAATAATTTAAATTATTTTGATTTATGTAAAAAATTCATTTTAACTCAGTATTCACTATTATGAATGAAGAATAGGTAATTCGTAAATAAAAATAAAGTGTGATTAAAGTTATAATAACTATTGTTGAAATAATAAAAATATGATTTCTTTCAATTAAGCTTTGGATGATAATTCATTTAGGTAAAAATCCTAAGAAGGGGGGAAGACCTCCTAAAGATAATAAAGAAATTATTAAAGAAAACTTAATAAGAGGTGGATTAGAAAGAGAAAATATTTGATTTAAATGAAATATATTGAATGAGTTAAATAAAAAAATGATAGATAAGGAAAGAATAGTATAGAAAATAAAATATAAAAGAAATATGTTTTCTCTTACAATCAAAGCACTTAATATTCACCCAATATGATTAATTGATGAATATGCTATTAATTTTCGAAGGGATGTTTGATTTAATCCTCCTAAAGATCCTATTAAAACTGAAATAACAATAATAATGAAAATAAAATTTTTTGTTAAACAATAGGAAATTAATATTAATGGAGCAACTTTTTGTCAAGTTATTAACATAAATCTGTTTATTCAATTTAATCCTTCTATTACTACAGGAAACCAAAAATGAAATGGTGCTGCGCCTATTTTTAATAGTAAAGAAGAATTAATTATTAAATTAATAATATAATTGCTTTCTGGGAAGTTAAAAGCAAATAAATTATCTTGATTTAATAAAATAACTGAGAACAAAAGGGTTGCAGAGGCTAAAGCTTGTGTTAAAAAATATTTTAATGAAGCTTCTGTGTTTATTGAATTATTTAAATTAGTCATTAAGGGAATAAATGACAATAAATTAATTTCTAAACCTATCCAGGCTCCTATTCAAGAATTAGAAGAAATTGCAATTAAAGTTCCTCTAATTAATGTAATCCAAAATAAAGATTTAGAGGTATTTAAAAACATCAAAAAGAAGAAGATTTATAACTTCTATGGTTAGGGTATGAACCTAATAGCTTTATTAGCTTATCTTTTTAAAAATCTTATATTTTGGTGTAAGATGCACAAAAGTTTTTGATATTTTAAGAAATAGTTTAATTCTATTAAATATAATGAAGGTAAAAGTAAATTTTACTTGTTTTACCCTATCAAGATAATCCTTTAGTCAGGCACTTCATT